CCGATGCTTACTGGGGATAGACTCCTATGCTAAGTTAAGTGTCTTTGTTTGGTTTGATTTGTTATGTTGTGTTTAGTTGTTTGGCTGGTCTATGTGTGTGTAAGCTTCCTATTGGATGTACTCCCATGTAACAAAATGCTTGTAGTGCTGGAATGAAAAAAATCTGCTTTGTTCTAGTTCATTCTCTTTCCCTGTTTTGTGCAGAAAAATATCTTATTTTAATTCTTTTTTAAATATCCTTTATTTTCTTATTCATTTTTCACATATACAAGCTAAAACTACAGCCAACAGGGTGGAAGTTGTGTGTTTACGGTATAAATCCTCTAATAGCATAGCAGATAGCTTCCATGCCCACCTGTCAAGAGTATTCTCGCCGAACTCCGCTCTTCAAGCTCAGCTTCGGCAACAGCAACTCGAGAAAGCTCTTCCGTTTGTGAGGAACCGGCCACTTCTTTATATACGTTGCCATTTGACAATCTGTCTGTGCCACGGAATCTGAGAAGGGGGACAGCAACGTAAAAGACTGAGGGAAATGAGTTCCGATCCCGGTATCGTCTGGTCCTTAGTCTTAGAGAAATTGTTGGCGTCAAGAGCAAATAGAATCGAAATAAAAGATTTTCCTCGATGAGTTGAAGGTTTGTGACTCCTTCTTTCTTTAGTAGCGAGTCTAACTTTACAGATATCATTTCTTTTGACCGCCCTAACTTGACTGGTGGGGTATCAACGCTAACTCACTAGACGGACAATCGACCAACGGGAGAGACCCGATTCAGCCCAATAGTGGCAGGTAATTATGGGTTCTGCGATTCCCGATAAACGAGAAAACATTACATCAATGAAGGAATGCAAGTGTAGTTTTCACCAGATCGTCTGTCCCTTGATTTGAAACCTACGTAAAATAAAAAGAAAGACTGTCTGGCTGTAGCCATGCCAAATGGATAAGGTCACCGGATTGAATTAGTCTTTTGGACTAGAACTTGGGAATCCTTCTCGCCGCTTTGAGCCGAAGCAGCGGAATTGCCGACATTACTATAGAATGAAATTTGTGCAGCGATTTTAGCCCGTGGCTATCTTGACTATTGATTGATCCTTGCTTCTTACTTAGTGCTTGCGTAAGAAACCTACCTCAGTGCTCAGTGATTACATCAGCCAAAGCGTCAGCCCATAGCAAACTGCTAAAGCTAAAGGGGAATACTTACTCGACAAAACAAGCAAGGCATTTATTAAGTGCAGGTATGATTGAACTCGAGCGTCGCGAAAGCTTTTCCATAGCAAGCTGGTACGGAGCAAAGCGAGAGGAAATTCACATTGCTTGGGAATAGGGATAGGAGGATGCTGGGAGATCCCAAACCAGATGCTTTGAATAGCAATCTTTCGTACCCCATTCAATAAACTTGCTGGGAAAGCTTAATAGAGTGACCAAGCGTCGACCTTAAACGAAAAGAGTGTCCAACCAATCACGACAAGCTGCCCTGCACTAAGCAAGTCGTAGTCCCAGCTTTTTTTCTCCTTCGATTGAGTTGGATTGGAAGAGTCAGCCTGCCTTTTTCACGTGTGCGCATTATTTAAGATTAGTCTTTCTTTTCTGGAGTAAGAAATCCAATTTGAGCGTCGCGTCGCTTACTTAGCTTGGGTTAACTTTAGAGCTCCGCTTACTCATATGATGCGTGGGAAGAAAGAGATTGGTTGGTGTTGGCTTATGCCCCTATTGAGTAAGATTGCTCGCTAGTTGCCATCAGTTCAATCACTGAAATCAGTGAAATCTAGAAATCAGTCTCATTTCACCATTAGGGAGAATCCACTTTATCCATTTCAATCTCTGTCATCGAAGGAAAAAGGGCTAGCATCATTTCTCCATTGGGGAGATACCACTTTTGAAATGAAAGATCAACTCTTCGAAGGGAAAAGCTCAAGTGTGAAATTACAGCTATATTGGCATCGACTATGTCTCTCATCGGTTCTCCAGCATGCGAGTTCATTCAGTATCGAAGTCAGCTAGCCTTCATTCAATCAAGGCAAGTTCAATGGGATCTCCCTTGTCTCTCAGTCTCAGTTGCAATACTTGTACATGAAAGGCAGTGAAATACCATTAAATAGAAAGAGGATTGAATATCTCACTTCAATACCGATCTATCAACTGTATACCTTCCATATCGAACATCACTTATTGTCATTTCTCAATTGATGATACTTCATTTAGCTACTTAATAAGATAAGAAGATCCAAAAAAAGATCAAATAACGGAAGGCGGAAGGTCGATTAGGAAAGGAGCTTTTCAAATCAAAGAATTCGTTGATTGCAAAGCCTTCTTTCAGATAAGTCGTTTATAAAAAAACTCCTTAACTCATTAACTCAGGATCGGTAAAGGCCTTACTCTATTCCTTGTCAGGAATAGCGGCCTTAGAGCTTCTACTACTATCGGCTATCTAACTCTCGGGAAATCGGGGGTTTTGTCGGGGAATCGGTGTCGTGGTGGTGCTACGAGATGGCGATTTATCGT